CCAGACAAACCAGTTACAGTAAGGCCTGCTGAAACGCGTATGGGTTCAGGGAAAGGATCCCCTGAATATTGGGTAGCTGTTGTTAAACCGGGGCGAATACTATATGAAATGGGTGGAGTAACCGAAAATATAGCTAAAAGGGCTATTTTAATAGCAGCATCAAAAATGCCTATACGAACTCAATTTATTATTTCGGGATAAAAATGTAGAACGTAGAGAAATGAGTCTTGGGGATGAAACAAAATCGCCTATTTCTTTTTTAGACTTAGACAAACAATATTTCTTTTATTTTCTTCATCCTTTGCATTGGAAGAATAGATTCAAAAATTTATATGATTCAACCTCAGACCTATTTAAATGTAGCGGATAACAGCGGGGCTCGAAAATTGATGTGTATTCGAATCCTAGGAGCTAGTAATCGCCGATATGCTCATATTGGTGACGTTATTGTTGCTGTGATCAAAGAAGCCGTACCAAATATGCCCCTAGAAAAATCAGAAGTAGTCAGAGCTGTAATTGTTCGTACCTGTAAAGAACTTAAACGTGACAGCGGTATGATAATACGATATGATGACAATGCTGCAGTTGTGATTGATCAAGAAGGAAATCCAAAAGGAACTCGCATTTTTGGGGCAATCCCCCGCGAATTGAGACAATTAAATTTTACTAAAATAGTTTCATTAGCTCCCGAAGTATTATAAAATAAAAAAAAAGAGATCTAAATTTTTGGGGTATTTGAAGGGAAATAGATTAAGAACTAGATTAATTCGTAGCTTGTGTTTTGCGCATATACCTTGAAAAATTTATATTCATAAACCAATAAAAAAAAAAAGAAAAACATGTTAATTATATCCAATTTTGGGACGACAAAAGTTTTAATTCATCATGGGTAGAGACACTATTGCTGAGATAATAACCTCTATACGAAATGCTGATATGGATAGAAAAAGAGTTGTTCGCATAGCATCTACTAATATTACCGAAAATATTGTTAAAATACTTTTCCGCGAAGGTTTTATCGAAAACGTCAGAAAACATCGAGAAAAAAACAAAAATTTTTTGGTTTTAACCCTGCGACATAGCAGGAATAGGAAAAGACCCTATAGAAATTTTTTAAATTTAAAACGGATCAGCCGACCCGGTCTACGAATCTATTCTAACTCTCAACGAATTCCTAGAATTTTAGGTGGAATGGGTATTGTAATTCTTTCCACTTCTCGGGGTATAATGACAGATCGGGAAGCTCGACTAGAAGGAATCGGCGGAGAAATTTTATGTTATATATGGTAATCCATTTCATATCCAAATGAAATCCGAAACCTCTTCCTATTTGAGAAATATAAAAAGAAAGGGGGGGTGAGTTGTCTAATATCGTTTCTCCTCCATTAGTTGATACCTCAAGGAGGCTTTACCTGGAATGAAAGAACAAAAATGGACTCATGAAGGTTTAATTACTGAATCGCTTCCCAATGGCATGTTTCGGGTTCGGTTAGATAATGAGGATCTGATTCTAGGTTATGTTTCGGGAAAGATCCGACGTAGTTTTATACGGATACTACCCGGGGATAAAGTCAAAATTGAAGTAAGTCGTTATGATTCAAGCAGAGGACGTATAATTTATCGACTCCGAAACAAGGATTCAAAAGATTAGGTGATTTTTATTCAATACGATTCGAGATTAAAAATTTCAAGAAACTTATTTTCTACCAAGAAGTAGATTCAGAATTAAGATAAGGAAGGAAAAATATGAAAATAAGAGCTTCCGTTCGCAAAATTTGTGAAAAATGTCGACTAATCCGTAGACGGGGGCGCATTAGAGTAATTTGTTCCAACCCGAGACATAAACAAAGACAAGGCTAAAGGGATAATCAGACTCACTAAAGGACTCAGTGTACAAATAAAGAATCTGTTTTGACATGAAATGGATAGATCCATATATTTCTGACTCATATTTATGAGATGATACAATATGGCAAAAGCTATACCGAGAACTGGTTTACGTAGAAATGTACGTATTGGTGCACGTAAAAGTGCACGTAAAATACCAAAGGGAGTTATTCATGTTCAAGCAAGTTTTAATAATACCATTGTCACAGTTACAGATGTACGAGGTCGGGTGGTTTCTTGGTCCTCGGCCGGTACTTGTGGATTCAATGGTACGCGAAGAGGGACACCCTTTGCCGCTCAAACTGCAGCAGCAAATGCTATTCGTACAGTAGTCGATCAGGGTATGCAACGAGCAGAAGTCATGATAAAAGGTCCCGGTCTCGGAAGAGACGCCGCATTACGAGCTATTCGTAGAAGTGGTATCCTATTAACTTTTGTACGGGATGTAACCCCTATGCCACATAATGGCTGTAGACCTCCGAAAAAAAGACGTGTGTAGAAATAAACAGTTAATCAATTTCAAGAGAAACAAGAGAAATAAATAATTCAATCAAAAAAAAATATTATTACTATGGTTCGAGAGAAAGTAACAGTATCTACTCGGACACTACAG